AGGCGGGGGACTGCAAATCCTTTTTCCCCAGTTCAAATCCGGGTGTCGCCTGATTAACAAAAGACTCGGAATCTCTTACCCTCCTAATAGAACTCACTAAATTCTTGCCCGGCAGAAGCAGAGGTAAGGAGCGAGGACTGTCGATACTGGATTTTAAGAATCAGGGGAGGGGGTTCTATAAAAGACTTTCAATTATTTCTTCAAAAATCCGGGTGTGGCCCAAACCGGTATCATACCAATACAATATGAATAAAGAAATACTCACTTATTACTGATGCGCTCAGGCTATTGATTTGATTTATCAATCGAATCAAATCTATAGTAAGATTCAATTGTGAGATTCAGAACTACGAAAGTCGGGGACCGTAAATCCGTGTATACAAAGGAAGGTTCCTAAGGGACTGTAAATCCTTGCTCCTAGGATCCAAGTAGGTATTATAGGAAGGACTCTAAATACTTCCTAATTACCTCACCCTACTGGTGTTTACTGACTGAGTCTTGAATTAGATTGGGTAGACTGATGGAGAATCAAATAAAGAGTTGTGGAAAGAACTGAAGATACTTTGTATCCAGACAAACTTACGAGAGTCTCTGAGTGCTCAGGTTTTCAATTTTCAATTAATATTAATATTGTATGGGTGATTGCCTTTTATAGAATATTTATAGAATCAAAGTAGAAAAAAAAAAAAATGATTTCTTTTGGGTAACCCTGCCAAGAATGTAATAGGGCGTCTTCCAATTGTTTCACAGAAGTAGAGACAGTTAAGGCTTAGATGGGAGATAGGGATATGTGATAGATAGTTATCTATCTTGATGGTATATTTTTTTTTTTTCTACTTTTGTTTATGAAAGGCAACAAAACAAACAATAGGCCTTACTATTCCTACATGTTCCATTAGTAACATCCCCTTGAGACTCCCAAGGAAGTAACTACGTATCTTGCTTGTACTTAGTGCTTCCCGATTCCACAAGAAATCATATAGGGACTTGTTACGAGTGTATTCATTGGGTTGGTTCATCAATAACGTTAGGTCACAATCCCATTTTGACTCTGCACCATTGATTCCACTATTATTAGTGATCAATAATGGAATAATTCCTTTATATTCATAGAGATAGGGGACACAATTCACATGGATATAGTAAGTCTCGCTTGGGCTGCTTTAATGGTAGTCTTTACATTTTCCCTCTCACTCGTAGTATGGGGAAGAAGTGGACTCTAGGGGTACTACTGATTGAGTAATCGAATTGTATCAATTGTTTAATAGATCGTTCTGCAAAGCGTTTTAAAATCAAAATATCTCCACTTCATAAATTCTATTGGAATCCTAAGAACCTTTTGATCAAACAAATATTTCAACGACTGGATTCCCAATGGGAAATTTTTCCAACCGAATTCTTGCTAAATATTCTATTTTGAGGAACCGGCTCTTACTAGAATTATGCATATTACAATGAGGAGCAGCCAACCCCTATTTTTTTTTTGATTTGTTTCCCTCTTCTCTTTGCTGTTCAAAGAAGAAGCCATTCTTCTATTACGTAGATATGTACTTTCTACCGAGGCGACATAGACATAGTCGTTGTCCAAAGAAAAGAGGTATTACGAATAACATAATAAAATCTTGCGGGTATGCGTACTTACCGTTTTGTTTTATACTCCTAGGAATCTTATTTATGCTTTATTGACTCGCCTCATGTCATGCATGAAAAATCGGTGGGGTCTACCACATCCTTTTCAAAATCCGAAGAAGTTACTATAGAACTCTTTGGATCATCTGTTAACGGATCAATCAATTACTTCTTCGTAATGCTAAAAAAAAGGGCTTGGTTTTCTTTTATATAATATATGCCTATGCCCATACTATTCTTCCTCCATTGATTCTTTCGATGGATCCGGAGATTCATATTGAAAATAATTAGAAACCCAGGAATTAGAAGAGTTGACGTTCGATTATTTCAGATTGATCGGGATCAATACAAATTGATGTAGCAAAGAAATAGAATTGGAGTGCTATTTACATGTACATATATATATGATATGTAGGTATATATTGTGGATTGATTTATATCAAGCCCATATCTTTCTACAATAATAGATAGTGTGGTAGAAAGAACTATATGAACCTTTCTACCATACTATCTCATATACTGCTGACTCCAACCCGATCATTTCATTTAAGACTTGGAATTTGAATCCCTTTCTTCAATCGTTGATAAGAACTAATAAGTAAAGTTTCATTCAAATTAATCACTTTGACTAACTGTTTTTACGTAGATGATAAGTAAAAAAGCAGTAGGAACTAGAATGAACAGCGCAGTAGCAATAAATGCGAGAATATTGACTTCCATAATCTCATCGTTTTTTTGCTTCGCAATAACTCGGGATCTAATCCCATAGAGATGATAAGTCTTTCTCCTGTAAATTCAATGGCATGGATTGCATCCTGATGATACTGAATCGTATCAATATCATGAATAACAATATCTGATCTATCAAATTGATTCATCGTCGAGAATTGAATAGTATAACATAGGAAGATCTTTTATCCATACCGAATCCAAAATGGGATTCCTGGTCCAATCAAGAATCCCATTGAATGTATCATTTCCACTCTTTCTTTTCTATAACCTGCCGTCTTCCTTATACAATCATCCGACCGCCGTTCCATTGGTCACAAACCCCAATGGTAGGGATGAAATGAAAAAAGAAATGAGTTAAGTTCGAAACGAAGTTTTTGTGAAGATCTAATCTTCTTGGAAGACAGAGAAGTGTGATAAAGATTGGTTCGGTATAAAAGATCTAATATAATATTCCGACAAATTCACTATTTTATTTATTGATTTTGTTTTTTCTTCGATGGGGCCATTAAAATATGAAGGAACAAAAAGATCATCCCCCCCTAGAACAAGAGGGGCAGATCTTTGTTTGATCTTTTATTAGTATCCTCTGTCCTTGGATTGGAACTGGGACACATACATCAAAAATTAAGTATGCAATTTTAATGAGATAGAGAAATTGTTTTCAATCAGTAATTTAGGTTTCACAAAATCGGAGCTAGAAAAAAAGGGTGGTAGGTTTAATCTTAAAAGTACTCTGTCGGGGCAACTAGTAACTATCTATATTAAGTTAATTGTCTATCGTACAATAAACGAATACAATTTGTGTATGTGCTCCCGGGAAACCTATGGGTACTCTATTCCATGGATCAGGAGCAATCGAAAAAGACAGACCCGTGCGGTCTCTCTTGAAATCCTGAATAGGGCGATACTACTGATCAATCTACATACGTCTCTCCCCCATCAATCGGTACTAGTTGAAGTAATTGAAATTCCCGTATTTCTCCCATGAGAAATGCGAAACGAAAAACACGAAAGAAATAAGGATCCCCTGGGGGATTAAAGGGGATTAAATCCTGCTCCTTGTCTCCCCCTCTTCACAGAAAACGGAAAGATGAGTTGATGGATTCATCGGATTCTAGGTCGGGACTGACGGGGCTCGAACCCGCAGCTTCCGCCTTGACAGGGCGGTGCTCTGACCAATTGAACTACAATCCCGGGGAAATGAGGTGTACAGCATACATACATATTCTTATAATTTCATTCGAACCCTTTTATTCTATTTAATTGAAAATCAACGTCTTGTAACAGAAAGACGAGTGATATACTGATATCTACACGGATATGGACTATAGCGAGAGTGACGCGGATTACTAGTAATCCTGTGGATTCTTTTATTGCCAAATCGATTGATAATCAATCTTTCAGTGAAAAAACAAAAAAGGACTCTTTTTTGTTTTTTTCTTTATTCCACTTATATTTACAGATTCTTGTTAATTATTTACAGATTATTATTATAATATCGTTAGAAAGATCAAAAACACGCAGGATAAGATAAATAGGGATATAGCAGAAAAAATGGACGGACTCTTTCTTTCTATATATCAGGTATTTATGGAGGACAAATTGGTTATACCATCCTCATGGATCGGCGAATTATTGGGCCGAGCTGGATTTGAACCAGCGTAGACATATCGCCAACGAATTTACAGTCCGTCCCCATTAACCGCTCGGGCATCGACCCAGGAAGAATCCATTCTAGGCTTATTGATAATCCATGGTCAACTCCCTTTCGTCTTACCCCCAGGGGAAGTCGAATCCCCGCTGCCTCCTTGAAAGAGAGATGTCCTGAACCACTAGACGATAGGGGCATACCTGCCCGATCGCCATCATACTATCTATGCTCATAGTATGAGCAGTTTTTTGAAATTGTCAATGCTATGACTAGATCGAAGAATCTTTCTTGCTTACAAGAATGGAATATCATTTTTGGGTTGTTGATTCATGAACCATCCTATGGACAGAGTATAGGATCCTTCAGGGAGTGATTTATCCGACAGAAAAAAGGCAAAGCCCATTCCATTTCTTCAATTTCCACTCGTCGATTCGTTCATCGTTAAGATGAGCTATGCCTATCCCACACTAACACTAAGCTAAGCCAGGAAATTCAGAAACGATAGAATTTTTTTTTTTTTGATTTATTCAAAAAGGATGATGTAGAACTCGTAAATCTGGAAAGGGATCGACAAATAATCGAAAAGATTCTTTTCTCTATAATAATTTGGTTTAGGGTACGGGTTGAATCCCTTCATCACATGATTCGATGAAATATCTTGGATCTATATCGGATTGATACATGTATCAATCAATCAAGTGAATCTCGTCCGGATGGGTCAATAAAAGCAATTAGGAGCGGCCCTGAAACAACTCATTGCATTGATATTTCTCAAATATAAATAACTAAAACTTCCTAGGTAAATCCATTTTCTTGTTCCTGAATGAGCCCTTATGTATACATGTATATATGTGCATGTAGTACATACATAGGTACATGTAGTAGACTCTATAGTAGCTAGTGGTTAATTCATGAATTGAAGAAAATGGGCCCTTTTAACTCAGTGGTAGAGTAACGCCATGGTAAGGCGTAAGTCATCGGTTCAAAT